TTGTTGGATTCTAAGCATAAGCATCTTAGTTGGGTGGGGTTTGCATAAAAGATTCTAAATCCTTGAATCTAGGATTCAAGGATTTAGAATCTTTTATTAGTAATAGCAGGAGGGTTGCCAAGATTTCGGGATTCTACTTACTAATTTTTTATTGATGTCGTGTATAATGACTGGATCTTGAGCTAGATTGGAGAGCCTTAATAGGAAATATAATTGTAATTAATAGTTGTAGTTGTGGTAAAGGGGCCGAAGACACTTTATATAATATACGAACGGCGGACTTGCGTGAATCTCCGAGCGCTCGTCGGGATATTGATTGAATAGATAGTTTCCTTTTATAGAAGAAAGGGAGGGGAATAAATTTATTTTCGTCAACCCTTAATCAAGAATATAATGTCTCCCTACTATTTCATAGAGATAATCGACAAGAAAGATAGGGTTCGGGTTAGATCAAATGGTAAATTGGGAGTATGAAATAGATAGTGATTTATATTTTTATGCTTGTTCCTTTTTTTACTTAGAAAGATCAACAAAAACGGAATAGGCCTTATGATTACTTTACTACATATTCCATTAAAAACATTTATTACTACGTATTTTATTTATTTCCAAATTATAAGTCATACATATAAGAATTTATTATGAGTTTATTTTTTGGAGTGCTTTATCCCTAGTCTTATGGTGTTAGGACGGAATTCACTTTTGACTCTGCGCCATGGGTTCCCTATTATTAGTGAGGAAAATGGGGTAATTTCTTCATATTTATATAGATAGGGGACATAATTCACATGGATATAGTCAGTCTCGCTTGGGCTGCTTTAATGGTAGTCTTTACATTTTCCCTTTCACTCGTAGTATGGGGAAGAAGTGGACTCTAGAGGTACTACTAATTGTTGATTTAACTGTATCAATTATTTTATAGGTCGTTATACAAGGCGTTTTGAAATATTGAAAATCAAAATATCTTCATTTCGAATTAAATTCGATTCGAAATGAAGTAATGTCTTATATTAATTATATTGTTTCAATCAATCAGGATATTTTATTTTAATTTTGTTTTGACTTTATCGGCGCGTTTCATATCATGGTTAAAGCCTTAAAAAGAAGTTAAGTTTCTTCTTGCCTTTCAAAATCTAAAGACGTAATCGATTGACCCGTTGACATAAATTACACGAAACACCTTTTTGAAAGACTAAAAAATATAGTAATTCGAACCATAAGAATAAGACGATTCTAATTAGTTCATATTCATCTTCATCAGAACATAAAGAATAAATAGATGTAACAAATAAGAAGAATGGGTCTCTAGTTCAATTCCATGTGTGGAATTTATATCCACATATATCAAGATAATATAATATTGTAGATTGATGTAGATCAATCTAAACCTCTGTTTTGATACTAGAATACTACTTTGTAGATTGTACAACTTTAATACACTACAATAACACTAATAGCTAGATAGTATGGTAGAAGGAAAGAATCATCTATTTCTTTCTTACCATACTATCGGATCTCATAGAATACTTCCAATTATAGTCTGTTCATTTAAGACACGAAATGGGAATCCTTTTCATTTAATTTTGTGATAAGAACTCGGACCCCAAGTTTCATTCAAACTTAATAACTAACTAATTATTTTGACTAACTGTTTTTACGTAAATAATAAGTAGAAAGGCGGTAGGAACTAGAATGAATAGTGCGGTAGCAATAAATGCAAGAATATTAACTTCCATAATCTCATCGTTTTTTTTACTTCACAATAACTCGGGATTTGGTCCCATAGAGAGGATAAATCTTTTGCCTTTATTTAAATTAAAATTCAATAAAAAATCTCTCGATGATATTGAATCCGATCAATATCATGAATAACAATATCGGAACTATCAAATAAACTTGTTGTCGAGAATTGAATAGTATAACATAGGAAGTTCTTTTATCCATACCGAATCCAAACTTTTATTTCTGACCCCATCCAAAATTCCTTTATTTCTCATCCATTTACTTTCTTTTTTTCTATAACATACTTTATGTCTGACTTTCTTGTACAATTATTATCTAATATTATCTAATGATTAGATTGCCCCTTCACTTCCATCAGTTACATAGTTAAAAACCCAAACAAAGAAGAAGACAAAAAAAGACCCCGCTTGTTTCCTTGTTTTGGGAATGAAAGCCCCCAGCCCCTTTCATAAAAAAGGAGAGATTAATTAATGCATTTATTGAATCCGTCGGGACTGACGGGGCTCGAACCCGCAGCTTCCGCCTTGACAGGGCGGTGCTCTGACCAATTGAACTACAATCCCAGGGAAATAAGGGATCTAGCAGAAAATTTAATTCTTTTTTATCTCCGTATCAGGTATTTCTGAAAGACAAGGGGGTTATACTACCTCTTGGTAAATTCGCAAATTTTTGGGCCGAGCTGGATTTGAACCAGCGTAGACATATTGCCAACGAATTTACAGTCCGTCCCCATTAACCGCTCGGGCATCGACCCAGG